ATTATGCGCCCTTGCATCTAGCATTGGGTAGCCCACATACAATAACTGTCATAGCTCTACCTTATCTTTTATTTCAGTTCTTCGGCAATAATCACAAAAACTTTTTGAATTATGGATACAAGAATCCAAATTCAATACGCAATTTTAGTATTCAAAAAATATTCTTTCAGAATCTTATTTTCCAGTTATTAAATCCTTTTTTTTTACCAAGTTCAATATTAATAAGATTAGTAAATATTTATTTATTTCGATGCAACAATAAATTTTTATTTTTCACAAGTAGTTTTATTGGTTGGTTAATTGGTCACATTTTTTTGATGAAATTGATTGAATTTATATTAGTCTGCATACAACAAAATAATTCAATTAAATCTAATGTATCTATTCAATCAAATAAGTACATTATGTCAGAATTTCGAAATTCAATGTTTAAAATGTTTATTATTTTCTTATTTGTTACCTGTTTATATTATTTAGGCAGAATACCGCCCCCCTTTTTTACTAAGAAATTGTCAGAAATTCAAAAAAGTAATGAAATTTATAAAAAAGGAAAAAGTGATGTCGAAAAAAATTTGCAAAGGGTACGAACTAAACAAAAACAAAAAAGACCCAAGAACAAAGATATTTTTTCGAAAAAAGAGAAGAATTTGTACAAAATCGATGAGGATAAATATAGCCTAGAATTTGCTCAAAAACCCCTTGTAAGCATTCTTTTTAATTATAAACGATGGAATCGTCCATTTCGATATATAAAAAATAATCGATTTGAAAATATCGTAAAAAATGAAATTTCAGAATTTTTTTTTCATACATGCCAAAGTGATGGAAAAGAGAGAATATCTTTTACGTATCCATCAAATTTATCAACTTTTCAAAAAATGATGGAAACCCAATTTTATCTCTTCACAAGAGATAAAATTTCCTATGACGAATTGTCTAATTATTGGAACTATACTAATGAAGAAAAAAGAAAGAAACTGAGCAATGAATTTCTAAATAGGGCAAAAGTTATAGATAATAAATGGATTTCTCTGGATATATTGGAAAACCGAATTCGATTGTGTAATGATGAAACTAAAACAAAATATTTAACTAAAATATATGATCCTTTTTTAAACAGATCTTTTCGTGGACGAATCCAAGATGAAAAAACTTACAAAAAAAATCAAATTTGGATAAATAAAATTCATGGTACCTTTCTTTATATTAATAATAATATTTATCCAAATAATAATAATAATTATCAAGAATTGGAGGAGAAAATAAAAACATTTGATCGAAAAGCATTAGGAATTTCATTTTTTTTTTTTAACCCAATCCATAAATTTTCACAAAAATCAGTATCAAGCTTAGGTTGTGAAGCACTCTATTTATTTCCAGAAGATGAACAAATCAAAAAGAATTCTGAAGATGAAGAAGAAAAAAAAAAAAGAATCAAAATCTTATTCGATGCAATTAAAACAGATTTGAAGGAAAAAACAATAGTAAATCGAAATAGAACTGAATGTATTAGAATAAACGAAATCAGTAAAAAAGTTCCTCGATGGTCATACAAATTTATTGACGAATTAGAACAACTGGACGGAAAAATTGAAGCAGAGAATTATCAAATTCGTTCTAGAAAAGCCAAACGTGTAGTCATTTTAAATAAATCTAAATTTTTTAAGAAAGACAATACTTATAATGATACGGAAGATACCGATAATACTAAAAAAAAAAACGAATTGGCTTTAATACGTTATTCACAACAATCGGATTTTCGGCGAGACATAATAAAAGGATCTATACGTGCTCAAAGGCGTAAAACAGTTACTTGGAAATTTTTTCAAAAAAGTGTGCATTCCCCTCTTTTTTTGGATAAAATGGAGAGACCTTTATTCTTTTTTTTTGATAGTATCAAGTCAATGAAAATCTTTTTTATGTTAAAAAATTGGATGCGAAAAAAGAAAGAATTTCAAATTTATGATTATACAGAGAAAAAAGTAAAAGAAAGTTCGAAAGAGGAACAAAAAAAAGAAAATGAGGAAAAAAAACGTATCGAAATAGCAGAAGCCTGGGATAGTATTATATTTGCTCAAGTAATAAGGGGTTTTTTATTAATAACGCAATCGATTCTTAGAAAATATATTATATTACCTTCATTGATAATAATAAAAAATATTGTTCGTATATTATTTTTTCAATTTCCTGAATGGTCTGAAGATTTTAGGGATTGGAAGAGAGAAATGTATATTAAATGTACGTATAATGGTGTTCAATTATCCGAAACAGAATTTCCAAAAAAATGGCTAACAGACGGTATTCAGATAAAGATATTATTTCCTTTTCGTCTAAAACCTTGGCACAAATCTAAGCTACGATCCAATGAAAAGAAAAAAGATCAAATGAAAAAAAAGAACTTTTGTTTTTTAACAATTTGGGGAACAGAAGTCGAATTGCCCTTTTCTGGTTCTACCCAAAATCGATTTTCATTTTTTAATCCGATTTTAAAAGAACTAAAAAAAAAAAAGAAACAATTTCAGTTTTTCATTTTTCTAGTTCGAAAAGCTTTAAGTGAAAAACTGAAATTGTTTCTAAATATCTTAAAAGAAAAAGCAAAATGGATCATCAAAAGTATTCTATTTCTAACGAAAAAAATAAAAAAAATTTCAAAAGTTCTATTTATTAAATTTAAATTCAAAAAAATAGATGAATTGAGTGAAAGCAAAAAAGATTCAATAATCGGGAAGAACAGTCCAATTATTTTCGAAGTAACCACTCAAATTCAATCTATAAATTCGGCCAATTATTCAATAAAAAAAAAAAAAAGAAAGGATCTGAATGCTAAAAGAAAAGAAATTTTAAAAAAAATCGAAAAAATGAAAAAAGGGCTTATAATTTTAGAGACAAATATTAATTCGAACAAAACTACTTATGGTGTTAAAAGGATCGAATTAAAAAACAAAAATTTGCAGATATTAAAAAGAAGAAGAAATGTTCAATTAACTCGTAAATCACATTCTTTTTTTAAATTTTTCATGAAAAGGACATACATAGATATCTTTCTATATATCATTTGTATTCCGAGGATCAATACACAACTTTTTCTTGAATCAACAAAAAAAATTTTCAATAAATCCATTTACATTAATAAACCAAATGCAGAAAGAACTGATAAACCAAATCAAAATATAATTCGCTTTATTTCGATTATACACAAATATTTTAATACTAGGAATACAAATTCAAAAAATTCTTGTGACATCTCCTTTTTGTCACAAGCATATGTATTTTTAAAATTATTACAAACCCGAATTATTAACATATATAAATTAAGATCGGTTTTTGAATATCATGAAAATTTTTTTTTTCTTAAAAATGAAATAAAAGATTCTTTTTTTGGAATAGAGGGAATATTTCATTCGAAATTAAAACATAAGAACTCTCACAATTCTGGAATAAATCAATGGACAAATTGGTTAAAGGATCATTATCAATATGACTTATCCCAAAGCAGATGGTCCAGATTAGTACCACAAAAATGGAAAAATAAGATCATTCAATGTCGCGTAACTCAAAATCAAGATTTAACCAAATATAATTCATATGAAAAAAGCCGATTAATTCTTTACAAAGAAGAACAAGTAGGTGCATTAAAAAAAAAAATAAGAAAACAATATAGCTATGATCTTTTATCCTATAGTTTTATCAATTATGTGGATAAGAAAGACTCATATATTTATGGATCGAAATCCCTATTTCAAGTTCAAGCAAATAAAAAAAAAGTAATTTATTCTAATTACAACGCGCATAAAAATGAATTATTTGATATAATAGGTAATATCTTTATCAAAAATTATATAGCGGAAGACACTATTATAGATATGGAAAAAAACCAGTATAGAAAGTATTTCGATTGGGCGAGAATCAATATAGAAATACTAAATCGTTCCATATCGAATCCTGAATTTTGGTTCTTTTCAAAATTAGTGATATTTTATAATGCATATAGGGATAACCCATGGATCATACCAATCAAATTACTTTTTTTTAATTTTAATCAAAATATTAGTGAAAATAAAAATAACATTACTAGAAAGAAAAAAATAAGCGATATTTATCGACCATCGAAAAAAAAGAAATCTCTTGAATTGGAGTTAGAGACTCAAAATCAAGCAAAAACATTATACGTCGATCAAATAAATCTTGAAATACCTCTTTCAAACCAAGAAAAAGATTTTGTAGGATCAGGCAATGAAAAGAATATTAAGGGTATAAAGAAAAAGAAAGACAAGAACAAGATGGAGGCAGAACTTAATTTCTTACTAAGAAATTTTTTGATTTTACATTTGAATTGGAAGAATTTCTTAGGTCAAAGAATATTTAAAAATGTTAAAGTATATTGTCTCCTGATTAGATTGAAAAATTTAAGAGAAATTACTATAGCGTCTATTCAAAGAGGAGAGCTAGGTCTAGATATTATGATGATTCAAAATCAGAAGAATTTAACTCTTCAAGGCTTAAGAAAAAATAAAAAATTTATAAAAAAAGAAATATTTGTTATAGAACCTGTTCGTTTGTCTAGAAAAAACAAGAAAAAATTTCTTATGTATCAAACCGTGGGTCTTTCATTAATTCATAAGAATAAACGAAAAATTTATAAAAAATACCCAGAAAAATGTAATGTTAATAAGCAAAATTTAGATAAATACATTACAAGAACAAGAGATCAAAAGGTAATAGAAAAAAAGAATTTTGATTTACTTGTTACTGAAAATATTTTATCCCCTAGACGTCGTAGAGAATTGAGAATTCTAATTTGTTTAAATCCAAGTAATATAAATAGTATAGATAGAAACACAATATTTTATAATGAAAATAAAGTCCATAATTGTTTTCAAGTTTTGACTAAAAACTATATATATCTTGAGAAAGAGAAAAAAAAACGAATGAATTTAAAAATTTTTCTTTGGCCAAATTATCGATTAGAAGATTTAGCTTGTATAAATCGCTATTGGTTTTATACCCATAATGGAAGTCGTTTCAGTATAGTAAGAATACATATGTATCCGCGATTGAAAATTCGTTAATCGAAATTTGTCTTCATATAAAATACATAACATAAATACAGACGCGCATTGTGGCATTGATATAAATAAAATGAAATATCCATTAGATCAAAAAAAATCAACGAAATCCTCTTTTATTTTTTAAGGAAATTCATATTTATATACAAAATTCAAAATTAGTGTCATTATTATTACTGATCAATAAATCAAATATATATATAAAGCGAGGAGATGGGAAAATAAAAAAAAATAAATATATATATATAAAGCGAGGAGAAGGAAAAAACTTTCAATTTTTTATGGTAAAAAATGCATTTATACCTGTTATTTCAGAAGAAAAAAAAGAAAAAAACCCGGGATCGGTTGAATTTCAAGTATTCAATTTTACCAATAGAATACGAAGACTTACTTCACATTTTGAATTGCACCGAAAAGACTATTTATCTCAAAGAGGTTTACGTAAAATTCTGGGAAAACGGCAACGATTACTATCTTATTTGTCAAAGAAAGATGGAATACGTTATAAAAAATTAATAAATCAGTTTGATATTCGGGAGTCAAAAATTCGTTAAATTGAAAAGTAATTCTCAATTATTCGATTTATTAGATCTTGCATTTTGATGAACTTTTTTAAGCGATTCATATAAGAATGAATCGAGGAAAAACCTATGAATATCTTAACTACAAGAAAGGACTTTATGATAGTTAATATGGGCCCTCACCACCCATCAATGCATGGTGTTCTTCGACTTATTGTTACTCTAGATGGTGAAGATGTTATTGATTGTGAACCAATATTGGGTTATTTACACAGAGGAATGGAAAAAATAGCGGAAAATCGAACAATTATACAATATCTGCCTTATGTAACACGTTGGGATTATTTAGCTACTATGTTTACAGAAGCAATAACTGTAAACGGACCAGAACAATTGGGAAATATTCAAGTACCTAAAAGAGCCAGCTATATCCGAGTAATTATGTTGGAATTGAGTCGTATAGCTTCTCACCTATTATGGCTAGGGCCTTTTATGGCAGATATTGGTGCACAAACCCCTTTCTTCTATATTTTCAGAGAAAGAGAATTAATTTATGATCTATTTGAAGCTGCGACGGGTATGAGAATGATGCATAATTTTTTTCGTATTGGGGGGATAGCAACTGATTTACCTTATGGTTGGATAGATAAATGTTTTGATTTCTGCGATTATTTTTTAACAAGGATTGTTGAATATCAAAAACTTATTACTCGAAATCCTATTTTTTTAGAACGGGTTGAAGGGGTAGGGGTTATTGATGGAAAGGAAGTAATAAATTGGGGTTTATCGGGACCGATGCTTCGGGCTTCCGGAATACAATGGGATTTACGTAAAATTGATAATTATGAATGTTATGCAGAATTTGATTGGGAAGTTCAATGGCAAAAAGAAGGAGATTCATTAGCTCGTTATTTAGTTCGAATTGGTGAAATGATGGAATCCATAAAAATTATTCAACAAGCTTTGGAAGGAATTCCTGGCGGGCCATATGAAAATTTAGAAATCCGTTCCTTTGATAGAGAAAAAGAGCCAGAATGGAATGATTTTGAGTATCGATTTATTAGTAAAAAACCTTCTCCGACTTTTGAATTGCCAAAACAAGAACTTTATGTAAGAATTGAGGCCCCAAAGGGAGAATTGGGAATTTTTCTAATAGGAGATCAAAATGGTTTTCCTTGGAGATGGAAAATTCGTCCACCGGGTTTTATCAATTTGCAAATTCTTCCTCAATTAGTTAAAAGAATGAAATTGGCCGATATTATGACAATACTAGGTAGCATAGATATTATTATGGGAGAAGTTGATCGTTGAAATGATAATAGATATAACAGAAATACAAGATATGCATTTTTTTTTCAGATTAGAATCCTTTAAAGAAGTATATGGAATTATATGGGCATTTTCACCTATTTTTATTCTTGTATTGGGAATTACAATAAGTGTACTAGCAATTGTATGGTTAGAAAGAGAAATATCCGCAGGAATACAACAACGTATTGGACCTGAATACACCGGTCCTTTTGGAGTTCTTCAAGCTCTAGCCGACGGAACAAAATTACTTTTCAAAGAAAATCTTATTCCATCTAGAGGAGATATTCGTTTATTCAGTATAGGACCATCCATATCAGTCATATCTATTATAATAAGCTATTCGGTAATTCCTTTTGGGTATAATTTTGTTTTATCTGATCTGAATATTGGTGTTTTTTTATGGATTGCTATTTCGAGTATTGCTCCCATTGGACTTCTTATGTCAGGATATGGGTCAAATAATAAATATTCCTTTTTGGGTGGTCTACGAGCAGCTGCTCAATCGATTAGTTATGAAATACCATTAGCTCTATGTGTGTTATCGATATCTCTACGTGCGATTCGTTAAGACAGAAATTTGTCGTTCGATACTATTACTATTGCTATACTCCTTTCTTTATAATACTTTTCTAGTATAAGGAGGTTAATAAATTGAATATATATATATTCCTTTTATTTTTAGTATTTATTTATTCAGATTGAATAATTTAATCAGATAGTTATATGAGTGCAATAAAACAGCTTCTATTGAATATAATTTATGAATACTCTATTACTTATAGTTAATAGAAAGTATGATAATTAAAAATTGCAGTAAAAATATTGAGTCTCATTTTCTATGTATAAGAATTAAGTGAAAAAATCAATTCAATTTTAAGTAGAAGTGGTCGTTTATCCCAAGGTTGGTTGATTAATCATCCTGTCTTGAAGCGGGCACAAAAGACCAACTTTCATTTATTTTAATATATTTTATATATATTACCATATATATAAAATATATTAAAATAAATAAGGGATTAATAAAAAAAAATGAATGGATGGTTAGAAACACCAAGATATACAAAGGATTTGTAACGTATATTTTTTAAAATATCCAAAAGAACATTTATGACTAATAGAAAAAAGAATACTAATTGGGGCTTTCAATTGGTAGAAAAAAGAAAGCCGTACTCCCCACAATTCCGATCCAGAGTATCTTCTATCCACTAATTAAATAAATGACTATCAGAAACGAAATAATCCTTTAATTTTTTTCTTAAGTCCCTTTTTTATTATACTTGCATAAAAAAAGAATAGGTTAAGAACAAAAAAAAAGGGATCCACTTTTTCTTTTTTTGTCTTATATCCATATTTATGGAGATAGAATTCATGTCATAATTTTGAAAACTAACATGTAATTCTTTTTCGGAATCGAAAACGATTAGGAAGTTATTGGAAGGAGTTATTGATAATTCTAAAAGAGTATTTTATGAAAGAATTTAGTTATTACTCAACAAATTTACTTTTTGATTTGTTAAGGGATGAGATCAATTCAGAAGTACCTTTCATATTTTTTATTTATTTATAAAAAAAAAATTTAAAAATATGAAATACAATGTATTTTTCCTTATTTCAATTTTTTATTAGGTTATTAGGACAGACAGAATTCTATTGGTCTAATTCAGAACCGTCCAATAAAATGGAATCTTATATATCTTAGGGATATCAAGGGATAAATAAATGGCTCGGTCCGTAGATTTTTTTAAGGCTTTAAAAAGGAGCCGTATGAGGTGAAAATCTCATGTACGGTTCTGTAATAGAGATGGGAACAGTAATGTTATCACCGACTAGGATTATCAAACAGTTTAAGTACAGTTGATATAGTTGATGCTCAATCAAAGTATGGTTTTTGGGGATGGAATTTATGGCGTCAACCTATGGGTTTCATCGTTTTTATAATTTCTTCCCTAGCAGAATGTGAAAGATTACCTTTTGATTTACCAGAAGCAGAAGAAGAATTAGTAGCAGGTTATCAAACCGAATATTCGGGTATCAAATTTGGTTTATTTTACGTTGCTTCCTATTTAAACCTATTAATTTCTTCGTTATTTGTAACAGTTCTTTACTTGGGTGGTCCAAATATCTCTATTCCTTACATATTTGTTTCTGAATTTTTTGAAATAAATAAAGCATATGGAGTTTTTGTAACAATAATGGGTATCTTTATTACACTAGCTAAAACTTTTTTATTTTTATTTGTTTCTATCACAACACGATGGACTTTGCCTAGACTAAGAATAGATCAATTATTAAATCTTGGGTGGAAATTTCTTTTACCCATTTCTCTTGGTAATCTATTATTAACAACTTCGTCTCAACTGTTTTCACTATAAAAAATGGACCTTCTATATTAAAATTAAAAACTTGTATCAAACAAGAGAAAGAAAAAAATATTCAGAGATATTCACGATATGTTCCTTATGGTAACTGGATTCTTAAATTATGGTCAACAAACAGTCCGAGCTGCAAGGTACATTGGTCAAGGTTTCATGATTACCTTATCTCACGCAAATCGTTTACCTGTAACTATTCAATATCCTTATGAAAAAATAATCACATCAGAACGTTTCCGTGGTCGAATACATTTTGAATTTGATAAATGCATTGCTTGTGAAGTATGTGTTCGTGTATGTCCCATAGATTTACCCGTTGTTGATTGGAAACTAGAAACGGATATTCGAAAGAAACGGTTGCTTAATTACAGTATTGATTTCGGAATCTGTATATTTTGTGGTAACTGTATTGAGTATTGTCCAACAAATTGTTTATCAATGACTGAAGAATATGAACTTTCGACTTATGATCGCCACGAATTGAATTATAATCAAATTGCTTTGGGCCGTTTACCAGTATCAGTAATTGATGATTATACAATTCGAACGATTCAAATAAAATTATAAATTATTGATAATTAAATCCAATTCTTCTGAAAACGAAAATTATCGAATATAAATCCAATCATATATTATACATATACTTCTTTTACTTCTTTAATTTTTAAAATTTTAATTTTCTAGTTTGAAATTACTCTTTCATATAAAGAAACGAATGAAATGATATTGATTCGATAATAACTGTACTTATAGCAATTCACTTTTTTTATATTAGGATCATTTCTTATCTTAGGATTAGGTTCAATTCAATGCGGAGAGAATTTTAGTATTTCATCTATAATTTTTTTCCTGGTCATATCAATAAGGTCATGAAATTTCGATTTATTTATCTCTTATTTTACATATAATGGATTTGCCTGAACCGTTACATGATTTTCTTTTAGTCTTTTTGGGGTCAGGTCTTATACTAGGAAGTCTAGGAGTAGTATTATTTACGAATCCAATTTTTTCTGCTTTTTCGTTGGGAATGGTTCTTGTTTGTATATCTTTATTCTATATTTTATCAAACTCCCATTTTGTAGCTGCATCACAGCTACTTATTTACGTGGGCGCTATAAATGTTTTAATCATATTTGCTGTGATGTTCATGAATGGTTCAGAATATTACCAAGATTTTCATCTTTGGACCGTTGGGAACGGAATTACTTTGACGGTTTGTACAAGTATTTTTCTTTCACTAATAACTACTATTCTAGATACATCATGGCATGGGATTATTTGGACTACAAGACCAAATCAGATTATAGAGCAAGATTTGATAAGTACTAGTCAACAAATTGGAATTCATTTATCAACAGATTTTTTTCTTCCATTTGAACTCATTTCAATAATTCTTTTAGTTGCTTTGATAGGTGCAATTGTTGTGGCTCGCCAATAAGATATTTTTAGAACTAACAATATAAATCCAAATTGAATTTTGTTAGATTTTATCACATTTATTTTCGTTGAATTCTATGTGAACGTAAAAGAGTATTTATGTAGAAAATCGTTTTTTATTGTCAATATATTATCTTTTTGTAGTAGACTTTTTATATTCTTTAGTCAATAAAATCCGTTAAATTCTCGTTCATATTGAAATGAATAAAAATTGATAAGGAGTTGGTCAATGATATTTGAACATGCACTTGTTTTGAGTGCCTTTTTATTTTCTATAGGTATCTATGGGTTGATTACAAGTCGAAATATGGTTAGAGCCCTTATGTGTCTTGAACTTATACTGAATGCAGTTAATATAAATCTCGTAACCTTTTCCGATTTTTTTGATAGTCGTCAATTAAAAGGAAATATTTTTTCAATTTTTGTTATAGCTGTTGCAGCCGCTGAAGCAGCTATCGGACTGGCTATTGTTTCCTCTATTTATCGTAATAGAAAATCAACTCGTATCAATCAATCGAATTTGTTGAATAAATAGTATTACTAAAAAAAAGTAGAACTTATAATAGTGTGTACTATTAATCAATTCAAATGAGCATATATTTCCAATTGGCATATATGATATATAACTTATGATAATGTGATAATGTTTGCAAAAACAAACATAAGAAATCAAAGTATCTTGGTTCTATTATGTTATTTTTATTTTAATTAATCTATAAGGAGATTTTGATTAGCAAAATTATGATAAATCATTGATTCATCTGGTGTAATATTTATATATAATTCGTTTACGACTTTACTAGATCGAAAATGGTGAATTTTTGATGTTAAGGATTACGATCCAATGTCACATTCAGTAAAGATTTATGATACATGTATAGGATGTACTCAATGTGTTCGAGCCTGCCCCACAGATGTTTTAGAAATGATACCTTGGGATGGATGTAAAGCTAAACAAATTGCTTCTGCCCCAAGAACAGAAGACTGTGTTGGTTGTAAGAGGTGTGAATCCGCCTGTCCGACGGATTTCTTAAGTGTTAGAGTTTATTTATGGCATGAAACAACTCGAAGCATGGGTCTAGCTTATTGATATATTTCAAAAAGAACCACACACAAGTACCTTTTTTTTACTGGCAAAAACCCGCGCTCAAAATACAAAAGATTTGTTTTTGTATTTTGAGCGCGGGTTTTTCTAGTCTAAGTATATCTTATTTTTATCACGAATTTTTTTCCTTGGTTAACAATAATTGTAGTTTTGCCAATAGCCGCGGGTTCCTTAATTTTCTTATTTCCTCATAAAGGAAATAAGGTCATTAAGTGGTATACTATTTGTATTTGTTTAATTGATCTACTTCTAACAGCCTATGTATTTTGTTATCATTTCGAATTGGATGATCCACTAATTCAATTGACAGAAAATTATAAATGGATCCATTTTTTTGACTTTTACTGGAGATTCGGAATAGATGGACTCTCTATAGGACCCATTTTATTGACAGGATTCATTACTACTTTAGCTACGTTAGCGGCTCAGCCAGTTACTCGAGAATCCAAATTTTTTTATTTCCTGATGTTAGCAATGTATAGTGGTCAAATAGGAACATTTGCTTCTCGAGACATTTTACTTTTTTTCATCATGTGGGAATTCGAATTAATTCCCGTTTATCTACTTTTATCCATGTGGGGTGGAAAAAAACGTTTGTATTCAGCTACAAAATTTATTTTGTACACTGCGGGAAGTTCTGTTTTTTTATTACTGGGAATTCTGGGTATGGGTTTATATAGTTCGAATGAACCAACATTAAATTTTGAATTATTAACTAATCAATCATATCCCATGGCGTTGGAAATAATATTCTATATGGGATTTCTTATTGCTTTTGCTGTCAAATTACCAATTATACCCTTACATACGTGGTTACCCGACACCCACGGAGAGGCACATTACAGCACTTGTATGCTTTTAGCCGGAATATTATTAAAAATGGGAGCATATGGGTTGGTTCGAATTAATATGGAATTATTATCTCGTGCTCATTCTATATTTTGCCCCTGGTTAATGCTATTAGGTTCAATTCAAATAATCTATGCAGCTTCAACATCTCTTGGTCAACGTAATTTAAAAAAAAGAATAGCTTATTCTTCGGTATCTCATATGGGTTTCTTAATTTTAGGAATTGGCTCTATAAGCGATACAGGTCTCAACGGGGCTATTTTACAAATAATCTCTCATGGATTTATTGGCGCTGCTCTTTTTTTCTTGGCGGGAACTAGTTATGATAGACTACGTCTTCTTTATCTCGACGAAATGGGTGGAATGGCTATCCCAATGCCAAAAATATTCACAGTTTTCACTATGTTATCGATGGCTTCTCTTGCATTGCCGGGCATGAGCGGTTTTGTTGCAGAATTGATAGTCTTATTAGGAATAATTACTAGCCAAAAATATCTTTTAATCACAAAAATACTAGTAACTTTTGTAACAGCAATTGGAATGATATTAACTCCTATTTATTCATTATCTATCTTACGTCAAATGTTCTATGGATACAAGATTTTTAATACACCAAATTCTTATTTTTTTGATTCGGGGCCACGAGAATTATTTATTTCAATTTCTATCCTTATACCTGTTATAAGTATTGGTATTTATCCAGATTTTATTTTTTCATTTTCGGCTGACAAGGTTGAAGCTATTCTATCTAATTTTTTATAGATAGTTTTCAAGAATAAATGAAAAAAAAAGAAATAAATCCTATGTACAATACAAATATATATATATATATATTTGTATTGTATTAATTATGTATTAATTTATGTATTAAAAAAGAAATAATTCTAAGTGAATATGTTGTTTGTGAGAAACCCTTGAGTCACTACCGCATTACTTGATTTAAGGGGTTCTCTATTCTCTATCATTTATTTGAATTTTTCTTTTTAGTTATTATATATATTTATTCTATTTTATTTTTATTTGGGTTTCTGTATTTAGATTTGTAAAGTTGTTTCTTCACTTTAATTCAATTAGATGTAAATGAACCATAACTATGTAGTCCTATTCCTAAAAGATTTATCCCTAAATAACATACCCAAATTATAAAAAAACCCATAGAAGCCACTATTGAAGAGTTTATATATTCTAATTTTTTATTTTTTCTAGTATGTAAATAAATCGCGAATATAGTCCAAGTAATAAAAGCCCAAGTTTCCTTTGGATCCCAATTCCAATATGATCCCCATGCCTCATTAGCCCATACTGCTCCTGAAATAATACCTATTGTTAAAAAGATAAAACCTAGACTAATAGTACGGTAACCCCAACGATCCAATTGTTGAATAAATTGAGATCTATAATAATTTCTATAAGACGAAAAAGCTGTTTTTTGGAAAACATTATTTTTTTCATTCATATTCATGTATTTAATTTCGACAAAAGAAAATGATTCATTTATTAAAAAAAACAAATTCTTGCTTTTACCAAACAGTTCTTGGAATGTAATGACTAAAATAGCCACAGATAATAATGATCCACATAAAAGAGTTGCATAACCCAATATCATCATACTTACGTGCATCATTAACCAATGGGACTGTAAAGCGGGTACTAATATTATGGATTCGTTCATTTTTTTAAAAAGACCTGAAGTAGCAAAGACTTGAGTAAAAATAACACTTGGTGCGATTATTGTGTTTAAATAGTAGTTTTTATGTTTTTTGAAGGAAGGAACCATATAAAAAATGGAAAAAGTCCATGAAAGAAATATTAATGATTCATATAAATCACTAAACGGTAAATGTCCCGAAAAAGCCCAACGAGTAACTAACAATCCTGTTATACAAAAAAAGGTTATTATCATGCCTTTTTTTGACGAATCATATAATCTTATGATTTCATTGACTAATAATAAGGTTATCAAATGAATTGAAATTAAAATGGATACGACCGAAAACGATATATGAGTTAATATATGCTCTAAAGTTGAAAATACCATCATATAATATATAATGACAAAATCGAAATACTAGGAATAGAAATAAAAATGGAGTTCATTATAGGACCTTTTTTTTTGAAAAGATATCATGCCGCTACTCGGACTCGAACCGAGATGCTCTAGCACTGCTTCCTAAGAGCAGCGTGTCTACCAATTTCACCATAGCGGCTTACTCAAAATCATAATAATTAATTTTTAATCAATTGTCGAGATTCAAAGAATCAATTAAAGTAAAATATTTGTTTACTAAACATTAAATAAAGAATTTTATTAGAATCTATTCGAAATATATATTTCAATACTTTTCTTTTTATTCTATATCTATATTCTTATTCTAAATATAAAATATAAATACATTTTTTATTCTGAAGTCTTAGTAAAAGTAAAAAAAAAATTATATTATTATATATATAAATTAATAATTATAAAATTATAATCCAATTATTATGTTTATGTTATGTAATTTTAAATGACTCTTTTTTTATTTATTTCATTTTCTGAATATAAAGAAATGTATTTCCATTTTTTTATATTCAGTGGAAAATAAAAAAGAGCACTTCTATAATAAAAATAAAAAATGGAACACTACATTCAAAGTATTTTTTATTAGAATATAGATAATGTAAATATTATAAATTAATACTATACTGAAATTAATACTATAACTATATATATTAAATATTAAATTTATATTAGTATTTTTTGTATTTTAAAAATATTCATTGAATCCAGTTAATTGAAATTACTCTAACGTTTGTATTTGTTACAAAAAAAGCTTTTTGAATTCCCCGTAAAAATAGATTGTGCTAATGAAAAAGCTTTCAATCTTGTCCAATATCCTTTCTTTTTCCATAAAGTATTCCGAATAATTTTTTTTGATATAGAAGTGCGCTTTTTTGGAACTGCCATATAATTTATATAGTTTTTCATTTTTATATAGTTCTATGTCAAAGACATTTTTTTCCGTAAATGAAAAGGAATTTCTCTTTAATTAGCCATATATCTTATCTATCTTAATTCCCATTTTTTGTTTCCTATTTAAAGTAAAACATTGAATATTATAACCCTTTTTTTTTTTTTTTATTTTTCCAAACATCAAGATTTTTTATTGTAATCAAAATACTAAATTAGTTAAAAAATCAAAAATGAACCCATGATTTTTGTCAAAAAAGGACTTTTTTTTAATTCATCATTCATATAAAAATAAAAAATGTTCTTAGTTTTGGTGTAATTAATTATTTTATTCCAACTCTATACATAAAATTAAATTCGAATTAAAAAAAAATTATTTTTTGCTAGGAATTTCGTTATCGCTCCATTTTTAGTTTATACTTTGTAATATGTAATGTAATATGTAATATTTCCAATATTGAATAAAGATTCAAATTAATAATACATCTGTCTATTTTAATTCTATATTTCTTTTTTTTATTAACCGAACTCCTTCTTTACAAAAAAGATAAAAAACCAACGAATAAGAAATAAAATTCATTAGAATCGGAATTTTTTTTGTTTATTGTATGGAATATACATATCAATATTCATGGATTATACCTTTTATTCCATTTCCAGTTCCTATGTTAATAGGAGTGGGACTTTTATTTTTTCCGACGGCAACAAAAAATCTGCGTCGTATGTGGGCTTTTCCTAGTATTTTATTGTTAACTATAGTTATGATTTTTTCGGTTGATCTGTCTATTCATCAAGTCAATAATAGCTCTATTTATCAATATGTATGGTCTTGGACCATAAATAATGATCTTTCTTTAGAGTTTGGGTGCTTAATCGATTCACTTACGTCTATTATGTCAATATTAATTACTACTGTTGGTATTTTGGTTCTTATTTATAGTGATAATTATATGTCTCATGATCAAGGATATTTGAGATTTTTTGCTTATATGATTCTTTTTAATATTTCAATGCTGGGATTAGTTACTAGTTCGAATTTGATACAAATTTATGTTTTTTGGGAATTGGTTGGAATGTGTTCTTATTTATTAATAGGCTTTTGGTTCACACGTCCTATTGCGGCAAATGCTTGTCAAAAAGCATTTGTAACTAATCGTGTAGGGGATTTTGGTTTATTATTGGGAATTTTAGGTCTTTATTGGATAACGGGTAGTTTGGAATTTCGGGATTTGTTTCAAATAATAAATAACTTAATTTATAAAAATGAGATTAATGTTTTTTTTGTTACTTTGTTTGCCCTCTTCCTATTTTGTGGCGCAGTCGCTAAATCCGCCCAATTTCCTCTTCATGTGTGGCTACCTGATGCTATGGAAGGACCTACTCCTATTTCCGCCCTTATACATGCTGCTACTATGGTAGCGGCTGGAATTTTTCTTGTAGCTCGGCTTCTTCCTCTTTTCATAGTTCTACCCCCAATAATGAATGGAATAGCTTTTATAGGTATAATAACCGTAGTATTAGGAGCTACTTTAGCTATTGCTCAAAAAGATATTAAGAAAAATTTGGCCTATTCCACAATGTCTCAATTGGGTTATATGATGTTAGCTTTAGGTATGGGATCCTATCGAGCCGCTTTATTTCATTTGATTACTCATGCTTATTCAAAAGCATTGTTGTTTTTAGGATCTGGATCCATTATTCATTCAATGGAAACTGTTGTCGGATATTCTCCAGCTAAAAGTCAAAATATGGTTCTTATGGGTGGTTTAACAAAACATGTACCAATTACAAAAACTGCTTTTTTAGTGGGTACACTTTCTCTTTGTGGTATTCCACCTTTTGCCTGTTTTTGGTCTAAGGATGAGATTCTTAATGATAGTTGGTTGTAT